TATACTGGATGCTCGAGGCTCCCCCAATCGACAGCTACGGCTGTTGGGGAGTTTCAAGAAGACCAATGAGCACCCATTGATCGAGTTGGGGAGTTTACCTCCGCCTTCCGATTGATCAAGTCAAAAATAATCCAGTTGATTACGAGACCCTCTGATATAGGATAGTTTCCAGTAGAGCGGGAAGGCTTAGTGAAAAGGAAAGCAAAAGTACTTTCAAGAGCCGAAAGCCATTTCTCGATAGTGTTGTGAGCCCCTAGTACCTTAATCATCGAGCTTGAACATGCTTTCTGCTTAAAGAAAGATTGTCATAGAAACGACTGATAGAGACAGAGGACAGCTCGACCTCTTCCAGCCATCCCTTACCAGCTCGACCGAGTGTGACCAAGGACTTCTCGTTAACAAGAAAGACAAACCCGATTTCGATCGATTGAAGGAGGACCCTTTGGGACAGTACACGATCGATGGAACGACCAATTAAGACCGCTTGTGGGAGTTGAGACCAGGCGGGATATTACTAAATAATTTTGGAAATTCAGGCTTCATATTAAATAGAATTTAGTCCTTCAACCGAAAGAGAAAGCTCCGCCCTTACTTTAACTTAAAATCAATGATTCACTTCGTTTCGTGCGCCTATTTCCTTATTTATTTACCATGGCTACTTCACTTCGCTAGCCAAGCCTTGAAAGATCGATCCGTTACAGGCATTTTGATTGAACAAGCGATTGAAGACCGATGGCCCTTAAGGGAAGCTGCAGGTGTCGACCGCTCTAGGCAGTCTCGCAAGCTTACAGTGTATCATACCTTACCGCTTGATGCCACTGCTTTGCTCACTTTATTCCCTGCCGAAGATCTTCGTGAGGCAGGTTCTCTATGGTTCGGCGACCAAACCTAAATTGTGGAGGATGGTTACGATTCCCCAGTAGAACCTACTGATCAAAGAGCGATAGGTTGAAGATGGTTGATTAACACATTAATTCTACCGGCTCAAAAGATCTGAAAGCTGCTACCGACTCTTTGCCGGTGGACGCGGATCAATGCTCGCTGTTTGGCGATCGGTTGGCTCAGTCGTGGTGTTATTAAATGAAAAAACCTTCCTTTCATTTTCCAGAACCTTGCGAGTCACCAACCAAAACGTCAGTCCATCGGGTCAACCTCTAGGCTATTATTCTTCCTGGCCGGTCTTTGAGAAAGTTGTAAACTTAAGGAGTCTACCCTATCCAATAATTATTTTCCAAAGGCTTATAGTTAGTAAGACAGGTGTCAGTACCAAATCCTTAATCAGTAGTGGACTGCTAGTTAACGCACTACTAAAGCTGAGTAGCCGGCATGCGCACATCATGATTTACCAGAGGAGCTCCGCGAATGGAAGAAGCAGGCAGGGATAGATAGAATTTGGTAGGGAAAAGTGCTTCCTGGCTAGCGACTCGACTGTAACTCCTCTCCATCCACTCCTTTCTTTATCTACGACCATATGTTTAGCGCCTTAACGCATCCTGGCACTTCTACCGTCTTTCTCTACGACTTTGATTTGTAAAGAAACTTGTACTATTCATTCTGTCTAGCAATTTTTAGTTTTCATCTATCAGGTGAATTTCATGCTTTTTTCACTCGTTTATGGCATGTTGGCCCTCGGGACATTTCTTTCTGGCATTCGTCAAGTCATTTTCATCGTGGTATTCCCCGTCACTCTTTTCGGCACATCATAGGCCTCACCATTAGATGCCGAATCCGCTTCAACCGGAATCGAAGAAGGATCAAAAGCAAGGTCGCTATGAAGGCTGCCATAAGCCAGTTATCCCTGTCTGTGGTAACTCTGACACCTTTAGCTTCATCGAAAGGTTAAGGGGCCACGCTTCGTTAAAAAGGCTAGCTACAAAACTACAATCGTTAAAGAGCACGGACTCGATGGCTCTAAAGAAAGAGCTACCTCACCTAAAGTAGTCACTGCCACTTCTAGCTAGCAGACCCTAGGGAGGAAGTAGGAAAAGATGTTTTCTATTAACCATTAACCGGCGGAGTCATCGGGCGGGATCTTCTCCTTCGGCGATGGCTAGCTTTCATGTTCATAAGTTCTCTTTGTCACATACATCCATCGCTTTCGTCTTTCTTGGCTTACTCAGGTGATCTAATTAATGGGCAAGCCCCACTCACAGCAATTCAGTCCCGGAGCTCTTTCTTCTAAATGCGGATTCAATAGCACCGGTGACGAAAGCAAAGGATATTCAATCCACTTGTCGTCTTGTGGGCCTACAAGAAAAGAACTGGGTTAAAGACCTTGCTTGTGAACATGCGAGCTGTAGGGAATGCAATCCCGTGCTATACGTATTAGCCCCACACGAGGTTTGGGAATAAGTGATTGTCTGATAATGAGCAAGGAATATACGTCTTTCTGCTAAAGAGGATCTATTAAACTCATAATTCATTAGATCCTTGTTATCAATGTCAACTAGGTATCATAAGTAAATGGATCCCGGTTGTTCAATCCTTTGATAACCAAGGTCATTCTTTGCTAAAGAGAAATGATCACTATGAGTCAGACTCAATAGAATTGGATCCATTCCAAATAGCGAGAATTAGGATTCTTGATCCCTCTCAATCTCTCTTTCAATTCGAGGATCCAGAGAGGTGTTTTCATAGTCATCTCCGAATATTTGCCATCTCCGAATATTTTCGATTTCATTTTTCTATGATATGTCTTTCTATATGAAAATTGGTTATTTACGATGTACGATGATCCCTGTTAAGCATCCATGGCTGAATGGTTAAAGCGCCCAACTCATAATTGGTAAATTTGCGGGTTCAATTCCTGCTGGATGCACACGAACGAGAACGTTCCATAAGTCTATTGGAACGGGCTCTCTATCCATGGAATCTCATCCATCATCCATACATAACGAATTGGTATGGTATATTCATACCATAACATAAGAACAATAAGAACTCGAATTCTTATCGATACTGGAACTCAGAGCATAGGAGGGAAAGTCGATTTATGGATGGAATCAAATACGCAGTATTTACAGAAAAAAGTCTTCGTTTATTGGGAAAGAATCAATATACTTTTAATGTCGAATCGGGATTCACTAAGACAGAAATAAAGCATTGGGTCGAACTCTTTTTTGGTGTTAAGGTAGTAGCTGTGAATAGCCATCGACTACCCAGAAAGGGTAGAAGAATGGGACCTATTCCGGGACATACAATGCATTACAGACGTATGATCATTACCCTTCAACCGGGTTATTCTATTCCACTTCTAGATAGAGAAAAAAACTAAAGGAGAATACTTAATAATACGGCGAAACATTTATACAAAACACCTATCCCGAGCACACGCAAGGGAACCGTAGACAGGCAAGTGAAATCCAATCCACGAAATAATTTGATCCATGGACGGCACCGTTGTGGTAAAGGTCGTAATTCCAGAGGAATCATTACCGCAAGGCATAGAGGGGGAGGTCATAAGCGCCTATACCGTAAAATCGATTTTCGACGGAATCAAAAAGACATATCTGGTAGAATCGTAACCATAGAATACGACCCTAATCGAAATGCATACATTTGTCTCATACACTATGGGGATGGTGAGAAGAGATATATTTTACATCCCAGAGGGGCTATAATTGGAGATACTATTGTTTCTGGTACAAAAGTTCCTATATCAATGGGAAATGCCCTACCTTTGAGTGCGGTTTGAACTATTGATTTACGTAATTGGAAGTAACCAATTAGGTTTACGACGAAACCTAGAAATCGATCACTGATCCAATTTGACTACCTCTACGGGATAGACCTCAACAGAAAACTGTTGAGTAACGGCAGCAAGTGATTGAGTTCAGTAGTTCCTCATAGAAAATTATTGACTCTAGAGATATGGTAATATGGAGAAGACAAAATTGTTTGAAGCACGCACAGAACCGGAAGCGCCCCTTGTTTCAAAGAGAGGAGGACGGGTTATTCACATTTAATTTGATGGTCAGAGGCGAATTGAAAGCTAAGCAGTGGTAATTAAGATCCCCCGGGGAAAATAGGGGTGTCTCCTACGTTACCCATAATATGTGGAAGTATTGACGTAATTTCATAGAGTCATTCGATCTGAATGCTGCATGAAGAACATAAGCCAGATGACGGAACGCGGAGACCTAGGATGTAGAAGATCATAACATGAGCGATTCGGCAGATTTGGATTCCTTTCCTATATATCCACTCATGTGGTACTTCATCATACGATTCATATAAGATCCATCTGTCTAGGGATCGTCATATACATCTAGAAAGCTGTATGCTTTGGAAGAAGCTTGTACAGTTTGGGAAGGGGTTTTTTGAGAGAAAAGAAGAATCTACTTCAACCGATATGCCCTTAGGCACGGCCATACATAACATAGAAATCACACGTGGAAGGGGTGGGCAATTAGCTAGAGCAGCAGGTGCTGTAGCGAAACTGATTGCAAAAGAGGGTAAATCGGCCACTTTAAGATTACCATCTGGGGAGGTCCGTTTGGTATCCCAAAATTGCTTAGCAACAGTCGGACAAGTGGGTAATGTTGGGGTGAACCAAAAAAGTTTGGGTAGAGCCGGATCTAAGTGTTGGCTAGGTAAACGCCCCGTAGTAAGAGGGGTAGTTATGAACCCTGTGGACCACCCCCACGGGGGCGGTGAAGGGAAAGCCCCCATTGGTAGAAAAAAACCCACAACCCCTTGGGGTTATCCTGCGCTTGGAAGAAGAACTAGGAAAAGGAAAAAATATAGTGATAGTTTTATTCTTCGTCGCCGTAAGTAAATACGTAACTAGGAATATGGAAAATTGCATTTTTGGAATTTGCAATAATGCGATGGGCGAACGACGGGAATTGAACCCGCGCATGGTGGATTCACAATCCACTGCCTTGATCCACTTGGCTACATCCGCCCCTTATCCAGCTAATGGATTTTTCTCTTTTTTCCATTCATCATTATTCTATTTATTCTGACCTCCATACTTCGATCGAGATATTGGACATAGAATGCCACTCTTTAAAATAGAAAAAAAGGAGTAATCAGCTGTGACACGAAAAAAAACGAATCCTTTTGTAGCTCATCATTTATTGGCAAAAATCGAAAAGTTCAATATGAAGGAGGAAAAAGAAACAATAGTAACGTGGTCCCGGGCATCTAGCATTCTACCCGCAATGGTTGGCCATACAATCGCGATTCATAATGGAAAGGAACATATACCTATTTACATAACAAATCCTATGGTAGGTCGCAAATTGGGGGAATTCGTGCCTACTCGGCATTTCACGAGTTATGAAAGTACAAGAAAAGATACTAAATCTCGTCGTTAACTGAATTCAGAATAGAAAGATTTAAAATAAAAAAAACAAA